CGTGAATTTCTTTTGTCACGCTCCAAGAATTAAAACAATATTTTGTACCGATCTGGTAAGGACGAAAAATTATCAGAGTTTTGCATTGATACGACATGCTATTTTTTCCATTCATTCCCTTTCAGGATCAGTCGTGGTCTTACAAACTTTACCAATGGTATGGACGAATCCGTTGCTTCATCCAAATGTGTAAAAGAATCTAGCCGCACTTAAAAGCCGAGTACTCTACCGTTGAGTTAGCAACCCAAATAATGTAATTATGTTGTGTAGATACGATTGAAATAAAAAAAATAGATTAGATTGAACGGCCCCATCAAAGGATTAAACTAGCAACAAATCTACAAAAGCTTTTTAGTATCGATTCTGAATATAAAAATGAACAAATCATACGAAAATAGAAGAAATTCCCAGATAAAGATTAATTCTCCTTTTTTTTTCTATTTTTTCATAACAAAAAAAGGGTCCTCTTGTGTTACAGCAAATCTAACGAGCACTTTTTTATGAAGTAAAAAACAAAACTTATGGGACGTGGATAAATAGATCTATTTATCCACGATCCAATTATATTTGTTCAATACACTATTGTCAATATGAACGTTGAAAACAAAAGAAAAAAAGAAAAAACTCGAATATAACGAAAGGGACAATAAGCAAACTTAATCCCCTTTTCTTGGTGTCATCCTAACAAAAACCATAGCAAGAAAAAGGATTTTATTTTTTCGATAATAGATAATATGGGATTATATGAAAGCAATCAAATAGTTAATTAGTATAAAAGGAACAATAAAAAGAGTGAAACAAGAATAAATTACGGAAAGTTCATATTATGGAACCCCCACTTTATTTTTCTTTATTCATTCTTGCTCGTTTGATTAACGGGAAGTTCCTTAAACACCTCTGCCTTCTTTGAAATATCATGAACAGTTCCTGTGGGTTGAGCGCCTTTTTCAAGGAAATAGAGAATAGCGGGAACATTTGAATAAGTTTGATTCTTTATCGGATCGTAAAAACCCACTTTCCGAAGATCTCTTCCTTCTCTTCGGGATCGAACATCAATTGCAACGATTCGATAGATGGCTCATTGGGATAGATGTAGATGAACAACGCCCCCCCTAGAAACGTATAGGAGGTTTTCTCCTCGTACGGCTCGAGAAAGAATGATTTTAATTTATGTATATAGTTCCAAATAGATTGATAAAATAATAAAATCCATTAGACTTTTTTTCATTCCTTTTTTCTTCTTTTTCTTCCTTCCCGCAGAAAAGAAAAAACCATTCGTACTCATAGCTCAAGTTTTATAATTATCAAAGAGCTCAAAGGAAAATCCTTAAGCTTAGGTATTTTATTTATTGAGCTGTCTTTAACCCCCTTGCTTTGTCTTGTTTAGAGTTCTTTTTTTTATTCCTCGCCCTGACCGAACCTATTGTTGAGACAACAGAAAATGGTGTTTGCTTGTTCCGGGATCCTTTATCGTTGCTTTTAATCATTGGGTTTAGACATTACTTCGGTGATCTTTAATCTATCAAAACGGCAGCAACATACCTTTTGCTATTTCTTTCTATCGAAGAATCAGATGAAGTATTGATTCCAGTGTGATACACTTTTGTTTTGATCCAAATAGTTTTTTGCAATTATAAATTCCAAGAAAAGAATTTTAATTTCCTTTTTTTTTAACATTTGCTCGAATTGGATCCTTTCAATTTCTATATTGAAGATATACTTACGAAGTTGTTCCGACTTATTGATTGACACTAACCCTAGACCCTTGCTCCTGAGAAATGAATCAATACTTTCTGCTCGAGCTCCATCATGTACTATTTACAACCCAACAAAAAGGGGTTGTTCTAGTGGAACAGAACAAACTATGTCGAGCCAAGAGCACCTTCATTACTCTATAAAATGGTGGATGTAAGAATCCACAAGCGATCATGTCCTTCAAGTCGCACGTTGCTTTCTACCACATCGTTTTAAACGAAGTTTTACCATAACTTTCCTCTAGTTTGGAGCCGGTATGGAATTGATTCAATATGGAATCATGAATAGTCATTGGTTCAATCGGTACATAGTAATCTATACTTTCTTTTTCTATATGAAAAGGTCCTTTTTTTCTGGAGAAGTCTCCGCAAAGGATTCAATTTAATTAACCCTATCTTTTATTCTATGACCAAAATAATTTATAAAGAACAGGAAGAAAAAAAGCTTTTATGTAATCTGCATCTTCAACAGAACAGATTGTTCAAGACGATAAATCATGAAAGATTCAACCTTTCTCAAACAACTAAGCTAAAAACACCTAACTAAAATAAAGGAAGGATCTTTAATTAGATTTATAATACCGGAACAAAATGAATATTAAGTATTAACCAAAGAAACGAATCCAATGAACTGGAAAGGCCAGAAATAAGTGCATAGAATAAAAATTGACAAATCTCACATCTCTTCGAGTACCAAAGATTGATAAAACAGCATTAAAAGCTTTTCGGCTTTTAAATTTTCTATTAAAAAAAATTTTTGGGTTTTTTGATCGCGAAATCCTTTAATAGATTTCGCAATCATATCATAGCCAGTAGTTAAAAAAGTTTAATAGATATCTCATTTCTGACTCAATCACCCATAGATTTGGAATTAATCATTATCCCGGTGATGGAATGATAATTTAATTAGTCCCAAGAGCCCCTTCTTGTTTATTGTTTAGTTTAGACTTTAAGATCCACAGAGAATTCTAATAACTGGACTCCCCTGTTTACTTTAGATATAGGGGAGTAAGATAGAGTATTTTTCCTATTTTCACTTTGATTTGAATGCGTTATTTAAAATTAAAATGGATATAGACCATAAAGTCTTTCTAAGCAACTAGGAATATCGACGAAACAGGCAGACGCGGAGGAGCCCATCTAATTTTTTAATTCCACTATTGAGCTATTTCCTAGCCAGGTAGGATAGGAAATAGATTTAGCTCTATCGGCATGTCATTTGCCCTGAGTTGTTTTGCGAGAAAAAAGGAAAGATATGATTCAGAAAAGAATCAGTAGAACTCAGAAAAAGGGATTAAATTATAGTCAACATTACACTTTGAACCTAATTGGACTTCTCTGGGACGGAAGGATTCGAACCTCCGAGTCGCGGGACCAAAACCCGTTGCCTTACCGCTTGGCCACGCCCCATTTATATTTATATTTGACACCAATAAACACTAATATCCGTATTGTTTATTCGTCAATTCCCACCCAAATATATATGGAATAAAGTAGATTGTTGCTAGGATTTAATGCATATAGTTGTAGAATTTAACTTAATTTATTGATCATTACATAGAATTCAATTAAGATATTGTATGAAAGTATGACTCCTTCTGTTCTCGGTTGAGAATTGAAGGATTTGTGATTGAGCAAGTAAAAAAAAAAAAGAAAAATTTTGGTCTACCTTACTTTCTTCGTTTTTTTCCTTAATATCAATAACTCAATCAAAATAAAATTATCTCCAAGAAGGAAATGTTTGTTATGCTTAATATCTTTAGTTTTATCTGTATCTGTCTTAATTCTGCCCTTCATTCGAGTAGTTTTTTCTTCGCCAAATTGCCCGAGGCTTATGCTTTTTTCAATCCAATTGTAGATGTTATGCCAGTAATACCTGTACTCTTTCTTCTCTTAGCCCTTGTTTGGCAAGCTGCTGTAAGTTTTCGATGATATTTTTTTACTACTGTCCTACAAACATGCATGATTTTTTTATAAAAAAATATTCTAACAATTAATAAGATCAGCTAAGTCTTACATTCTGAACCCTCGATCAAAACATTTGAATTCTTGGATAATCGCGAGAAATCTGGATCACCTCCCCAACTTGACCTTCTACTTCAAGGGCCCTATTTAATTTAGGGCCCCCCACAATAAATAATAGAATTGGGTCATAAAAAAAAGTTTCCATACCGAAAGAATCTTATTACAAAAGAATTTCTTAAAATTACTTTCTTTTCGAGAAACTACTTCGTTTCTTGGTGTAAAAAGAGGATATGTGGTATAAAAAAGGATAGTCTATTCCCTTTTTTTACAAAAATGATCTTGGAGATTGTGTAATGCTTACTCTCAAACTCTTCGTTTACACAGTAGTGATATTCTTTGTTTCTCTTTTTATCTTCGGATTCCTATCTAATGATCCAGGACGTAATCCTGGACGTGAGGAATAAAAAAGAGGAAAAAGCTTTTTTATTGCTTGTTGATTTATTTTTTTTCTTATGGTTTTTTTATTCCAGATATTTAACTATGATAAAATAAGATAAAATGAAAGGGTCTCGATCCTTTTTTGAATGCAAAAAAAGATCAAGTCATCGGAGGAAACGGAAAGAGAGGGATTCGAACCCTCGGTACAAATAAATCGTACAGCGGATTAGCAATCCGCCGCTTTAATCCACTCAGCCATCTCTCCAAATGAAAAAATTACTATGTTATGCCTGAAGTCAAAAAGTCTTTATTTCTTCTTTCACTTTATTCTATAGATAGATAAGATAGATACAAATTGGATTAGCAATCCAACTCGAATTTAATTTCGATAATGGGTATATCTTCCATAGAAAGAAAAAAGAATCTCCCCCCTTATTTTACTCCTTTTATTCCCCGGCCTGGTCAGTACCTAGCCGGGCCGTTTCTTGCTTGATTCCAACGCAAGGAATGATAGATCAACTCATTTCTCTGATTTGAAAACAAAAATACTTGTTATTGAAACAACAACGACAGGAACACGGAAGACTATTTCCAATCTTATGGTATAGGATAGAAGTGTCTTTGTCTTTTTATTTTGAAAAAGAAGGACTTATCCTATTTCTTAATATTATATTATAACTATAATTTCGTTATTTCTTCAAGGGCAGTCTTTATTTGAACACTTGAGTTGAGCCTATAAAAAGGACTCTGGGTTTTTATACTAGATCCAGTTGATTGGATCTAATTCCTAAAAGTTACCAGCGGAATATGAATAAAATAAATTGGGTTTCAGGTTAAAGGGTA